GATACTAGAACTTATGCCTTATCGAGCATGTTATGCCATTTTAAAATTGGTTTATTCTGCAGCAGCAAATGCTAATCACAATAAGGGTTTGAACGAAACAAGTTTAATCATTAGTAAAGCCGAAGTCAACGAGGGCACAACTGTGAAAAAATTAAAGCCCCGGGCTCGAGGACGGGGTTATCCTATAAAAAGATCCACTTGTCATATAACTATTGTATTGAAAGATATATCTTTAGATGAAGAGGAAGAAATAGATAAAAGGAAATTCTATAAATTAGAGCTGAGGAATACTTAAAGGAAGAATATTTTATATTATAAAAAATACAAATACGCTATATTATGTTATGCTTAAAAAAAATCGAATGAATAAAAAAAAAATACAAACAGATGTCACGTTTCACGATATATATAGTAGTGGGGGATTATGGGACAAAAAATAAATCCACTTGGTTTCAGACTTGGTGCAACCCAAGGTCATCATTCTCTTTGGTTTGCACAACCAAAAAATTATTCAAAGGATCTACAAGAAGATCAAAAAATACGAGATTGTATCAAAAATTATGTGCAAAATAATATGAAAATATCCTCTAATGTAGAGGGAATTGCACGTATAGAGATTCAAAAAAGAATCGATTTGATTCAGGTCATAATCTATATGGGATTCCCCAAGTTATTAATAGAAGACAGGACTCGAAGAATCGAAGAATTCCAGACGCATGTACAAAAAGAACTCAATTGTGTAAACCGAAAACTCAACATTGCTATTACAAGAATTGCAAATCCTTACGGGCACCCCAATATTCTTGCAGAATTTATAGCCGGACAATTAAAGAATAGAGTTTCATTTCGCAAAGCAATGAAAAAAGCTATTGAATTAACTGAACAGGCAGGTACAAAAGGGATTCAAGTACAAATTGCAGGGCGTATCGACGGAAAAGAAATTGCACGTGTTGAATGGATCCGAGAAGGTAGAGTTCCTCTACAAACCATTCGAGCTAAAATTGATTATTGTTCCTATGCAGTTCGAACTATCTATGGGGTATTAGGCATCAAAATTTGGATATTTGTAGACGAGGAATAATAAGAACTTACTTGACTTATATTTCGTTATATCTGGTGATAAAACAAAAAATGGCAAACTCTTTCATTCTTTTTCTGGTAAATAAAAAAAAAAAAAGAACAATTCTATAAGGTTGAATAAAAATTCGATTAATCATTTGATATAATTGCTATGCTTAGTGTGTGACTCGTTGGTTTTTTTAGGGTTGGGATTCAAAAAAATGGACAGCCCATAGTACAAACTGATAACTATAGAACTAATAACCAACTCATCACTTCGTGTTATTTGGATAGAAAGAACCAGTCAAGATATGATATATAAGTCATATCATTGTAGCAACTGAAATCTTTTTTACATAAAAAAAAAAAAAAAACAATCTGATTATGGGTTGTAAAGCAATATAAAGTATACAGATAAATGGAAGGGTGAGAGAAAGATAGAAAAAGAATATTAATGATATATAATTCCAATATGTAAGGTCTATGAGTCATCTCATATAAAGGGAATGTAATAAAGCATCAATACTGATTGATCCATAATTAGACAAATCCGTGCATAGAACAAAAAATCAAGAGCCCCGAGCCAATAAAGACTGAGAAGGTTGACTCAAGAATAAATTTAATTGGAGGCTCCGTTGTAAAATTCAGACCTAATCATTAATCGAGAAGTGGTGGGAACGACAGAACCTGTGAATGCATAAGATTCTATTGAAAACGAATCCTAATGATTCATTGAGTAGGATGGCGGAACGAACCAGAAACCTATTCATTTATTCTGAGAGGTCATGTCATAGACTAATCTTACAACTGAATGTTGAAAGAGTAAATATTCGCCCGCGAATTTTTTTTATTTCTAAATTTTAGTCGATTCGAAATAAAAGGAAAAACAAAATAAAGATTCATTATAGCGTTCTACCAAAACGACATTATCTATAAATAGAATACGTGTTAAATTCTATATTAAAACACAAAAAATTTCTAATTTATAATCGATTAGATCAAATTTCAAAGAATCCCACGATTCCATATATTATTAACCGTGTATTTTTTTTTTGTTTAATTATTTTAAATTGTTTAATTCGCGAGGAGCTGGATGAGAAGAAACTCTCGTGTCCGGTTCTGTAGTAGAGATGGATGGAATTGCTAAACAACCATCAACTATAACCCCAAAAGAACCAGATTCCGTAAACAACACAGAGGAAGAATGAAAGGAATATCTTATCGAGGTAATCGTATTTGCTTCGGTAGATATGCTCTTCAAGCGCTTGAACCCGCTTGGATCACATCTAGACAAATAGAAGCAGGGCGGCGAGCAATGACACGAAATGCACGCCGCGGTGGAAAAATATGGGTACGCATATTTCCAGACAAACCTGTTACAGTAAGACCTACAGAAACACGTATGGGTTCGGGGAAAGGATCTCCCGAATATTGGGTAGCTGTCGTTAAACCCGGTAGAATACTTTATGAAATGAGCGGAGTAGCAGAAAATATAGCTAGAAGGGCTATTTCAATAGCGGCATCTAAAATGCCTATACGAACTCAATTCATTCTTTCTGGATAGGAATGTAGAAACAAACGAAAGGGGTTTTGGGGATGAAAAAAAACAATTGCAGGTTTCTTTTTTTGTTTTGAACAAATAATATTTCTTTTTTTTTTTTATTTATACCTTTGCATTGAAAAAGAAAAAACCGATAAAAAAAAAAAAATGATATGATTCAACCTCAAACCCATTTGAATGTAGCGGATAACAGCGGGGCCCGAGAATTGATGTGTATTCGAATCATAGGAGCTAGTAATCGACGATATGCTCATATTGGTGACATTATTGTTGCTGTAATCAAGGAAGCAGTACCAAATACACCTCTAGAAAGATCAGAAGTGGTCCGAGCTGTCATTGTACGTACTTGTAAAGAACTCAAACGCGACAACGGTATGATAATACGATATGATGACAACGCTGCGGTTGTTATTGATCAAGAAGGAAATCCAAAAGGAACCCGAATTTTCGGCGCGATCGCCCGGGAATTAAGACAGTTAAATTTCACTAAAATAGTTTCATTAGCACCTGAAGTATTATAGGGGAAGACCTTAATATAGTATTTGAATGAAATTGATTCAATTTAATTAATTAGTAAATTGTTTATCTATCACGTATATATCTTTAATAATTCATAAATATTCAAAAATTCAGAAAAAAAGAAAAAGAGCATGTTGATTATATCAAAATTCGGGGGAAACAAAAATCTTAGTTTATCATGAGTAAAGACACTATTGCTGACATAATAACCTCTATACGAAATGCTGACATGAATAAAAAAAGAACAGTTCGAATACCATCTACTAACATCACTGAAAATATTGTTAAAATCCTTTTACAAGAGGGTTTTATTGAAAACGTGAGAAAACATCAAGAAAGCAATAAATATTTTTTGGTTTTAACCCTACGACATAGAAGAAATAGGAAAGGACCATATAGAACTGTTTTAAATTTAAAACGGATCAGTCGACCCGGTCTACGAATATATTCTAACTATCAACGAATTCCTAGAATTTTAGGCGGAATGGGGGTTGTAATTCTTTCTACTTCTCGAGGTATAATGACAGACCGAAAGGCTCGACTAGAAGGAATCGGCGGAGAAGTTTTGTGTTATATATGGTAATCTTTATATTTATAATAGCTGACACGGTCATATTTGTGAAAAAAGAGAAAGGACAAGTTTATAATATTATCCCTCTTACATTAGTTGATACTTCAAAGCGGTTTTACCTGGAATGAAACAACAAAAATGGATTTATGAGGGTTTAATTACTGAACAACTTACCGATGGTATGTATCTTCCGGATTCGTTTAGATAACAAAAAAATTATTCTGGTTTTTGTTTCGTAAAGGATTTCATGTAGTTTTATACTACCAGGCAATAGACTAAAAATTGAGGTAAGTCCTTATGATTCAACCAAAGGGCGTATAATTTAGAGACTCCAAAGCAAAGACTTGAATGATTAGGCGGTTTTTTCAATTTCAACATTCTTTCGTGAGGATACAATTCGAAATTGAAAATTTCAAGAAACTTATTTTCTTCCAATTAAGTAGATTCGGAATTAAAAAAAGGAATGACAAATATGAAAATAAGGGCCTCCGTTCGTAAAATTTGTGAAAAATGTCGATTGATCCGTAGGCGGGGACGAATTATAGTAATTTGTTCTAACCCGAGACATAAACAAAGACAAGGATAATCTTTCTAAAACAAAAAGACTCTCGAAATCTAAAGGACCCGATGTACAGATGTACAAATAAATAAGTAAAAAAAAATAAGTAAAAAAAAAAAAAAAGAATAAGGATCTGTTTTGACATGAAATGGATATATCCATATATCTCTGACTTATATTTATGAGATGATAAAATATGGCAAAACCTATACCAAAGATTGGTTCGCGTAGAAATAGACGTATTGGTTCACGTAAGAATACACGTAGAATCCCCAAGGGAGTTATTCATGTTCAAGCAAGTTTCAACAATACCATTGTGACTGTTACAGATGTACGGGGTCGAGTAATTTCTTGGTCCTCTGCCGGGGCTTGTGGATTCAAGGGTACAAGAAGGGGTACACCATTTGCCGCTCAAACCGCAGCAGGAAATGCTATTCGGACAGTAGTGGATCAAGGTATGCAACGAGCAGAAGTTATGATAAAAGGCCCGGGTCTCGGAAGAGATGCGGCATTAAGAGCTATTCGTAGAAGTGGTATACTATTAAGTTTCATACGGGATGTAACTCCTATGCCACATAATGGCTGTAGGCCTCCTAAAAAAAGACGTGTATAAAAATAAACATTGAAGAGATTTCAAGAGAAATAAATAATTCAATGATTTGATCAAATAATATACTATGGTTCGAGAGAAAGTAACAGTATCTACTCGGACACTACAGTGGAAGTGTGTT